CAAATATCTTGATCTATTCCATATATTCCGTGCTCCAGATACAAAAATGAATATCCGACGAGGCAGAACCCATCTCTCTTAAGATGACAGACCATTATCTGTACTATCAATAGGATCAATTATAACAAGTCACACACTCATATTCCGGAAATACAGAAACAAAGGAATTCCACGGTCGAACTGCCAGAATGGCCTAGAAATCCGCGCCCTTAGTGATTCATTTTGGATTGAAAAGCTAGGACTTCATGATTTTTTATTTTTATGGATCTAATTCATTGAAATTCCATCCAGCAAAACGGAAGAATTATAAATCTCCAAAATAATAGATAGGAATACCGCAAATAGAGCCATTGCGATCCCCATCAAAGGGGTAGTTCCCCACCCAGGAGCTACTTTCCCATATTCCGAATTCAAAGGTTTCAATAAACTGCCTACATTAGTTTGTCTTGGACCAGATCTAGAACTACCCTCGACGGTTTGTGTAGCCATAAATCCTATTGCATTGGTTGAGATCGGTTGACTTTGTATACGATTCCGTTGTAAATAAACGATCTTATCATAAATCCATTGTGGTCTTGAAATTTTATAATAATGGAAACAGCAACCCTAGTCGCCATCTTTATATCTGGTTTACTTGTAAGTTTTACTGGGTATGCCTTATATACCGCTTTTGGGCAACCCTCTCAACAACTAAGAGATCCATTCGAGGAACACGGGGACTAGTTGAAGTAAAGTAATGAGCCTCCCAATATAGGAGGCTCATTACTTTACTTCAACTTAGATAATGTAAGATTAAAAAATTATTTCTTAGTCGGAACCTTAGGAGGCTCTCGAAAAAAAATAGCGAAAAAAATTATTCCTAGAGTCGAGACTAAGAGGAATGTATAAACCAATGCTTCCATAAATTTGATCGTGGTTTACAATTATAGCTTCCACACCTATTCATTTGGGATCAAATCCCAGATTAAGAAAGGACAAGAGTCAGAGAAAGAGCGGTGATTCAAATCAAAATTTCTCTGGTACTCTATGTCAAAGTTAAATCACAAAAATACAATAGAGGCGAAAGATACAAGAGCAGTGTTGTATCAGACTACTTGTCTCCTTGTAGTTGGATCTCCAAGTTTTTGGAATGCTCCAAATTCCACTTGAGCATCCAAATCTGGGTCAATACCAGCAAAAACATCTCTGAACAAGGTTCTAGCACCATGCCAAATGTGTCCGAAAAAGAAGAGCAAAGCAAACGAAGCATGTCCAAAAGTGAACCAACCCCTTGGGCTGCTACGAAAAACACCATCAGATTTCAAAGTAGCACGATCTAATTCAAAAATTTCACCCAATTGAGCACGTCTAGCATATTTTTTCACAGTAGCAGGATCACTATAACTGACTCCATCAAGTTCGCCACCATAGAACTCAACAGTTACTCCTACTTGTTCGACACTATACTTCGATTCTGCCCTTCTAAAAGGAACATCGGCTCTTACAATTCCGTCTCCATCTACCAAAACTACTGGAAATGTTTCAAAAAAAGTAGGCATACGACGTACAAAAAGCTCGCGCCCTTCTTTATCTCTAAAGACGGGATGTCCTAACCATCCAACGGCTATTCCATCCCCGTTGTCCATCGAGCCCGCTCTAAATAATCCCCCTTTTGCTGGGTTATTGCCAATGTAATCATAAAAAGCTAATTTTTCGGGAATTTTAGACCAAGCTTCTGATAAATTCAGATTTTCGGATAGTCCGGCACCAACCCTTCTATATATTTCTTGCTGAAAGTATCCTTGATCCCATTGATAACGAGTGGGACCAAATAATTCGATCGGGGTAGTTGCTGAGCCATACCACATAGTTCCAGCAACAACAAAAGCTGCAAAAAAGACAGCAGCGATACTACTGGAAAGGACCGTTTCAATATTACCCATACGTAATCCTTTGTATAGGCGTTGGGGCGGGCGGACACTAAGGTGGAATAGACCCGCCAATATCCCCAAGGTACCTGCTGCAATATGATGAGAGGCTATTCCTCCCGGAACAAAAGGATCAAAACCTTCTACCCCCCATGCAGGATTTACAGATTGGACTTTTCCAGTTAGTCCATAAGGATCGGACACCCATATTCCAGGACCATACAAACCTGTTACATGAAATGCACCAAACCCAAAGCAAGCTAACCCTGAGAGAAATAAATGAATTCCAAAGATCTTGGGCAAATCCAAAGAAGGTTTTCCTGTACGTTCATCGGAGAATATTTCGAGATCCCAATATACCCAATGCCAGATAGCTGCCAAGAAGCACAAACCAGAAAAGACAATATGCGCCCCGGCCACACCTTCGTAACTCCAAATACCCGGATTCGTTATAGTCCCTCCTGTGATACTCCAACCACCCCATGAATTGGTTATTCCTAAACGAGTCATGAAGGGTATAACGAACATACCTTGTCTCCACATTGGATCAAGAACGGGGTCAGAGGGATCAAAAACGGCTAATTCGTATAGAGCCATTGAACCGGCCCAACCAGAAACGAGAGCTGTATGCATTATATGTACAGCAAGCAACCGACCGGGATCATTCAATACGACGGTATGAACACGATACCAAGGCAAACCCATGGAAATACCCCTTTATCAAAGAAAAATAGACACCATGTAACTTTATCGCATTGGAAAAGAAAGACTATGCTATGGACCTCTCCCTTTCAGTGGATTATTTCGGAGCAAGGGTTAATATTTATTGAATTCCATTTCATTGGTAATAATGGAACAATTCTGTTCGTAGGAACAAAGATAAGCAGATCTATTCTATACCCGATAAGTACCAATACGCAATGGGGGATTGGTCCCATTTTTCTATGAGCGAATGCCTAGATACTTGTTCATCATTCGAACAGCCCGACCCATTCATATAATTTTTTTCATTTAGTCTTATTCTATGAACTTTCCAATCTAGGGATAAAATACGACATTACGTTTTCACATCAAAGTAAAATTTAGTATTTAACTCCCCTTTCTTTCAGTTGATGCCTATTGGTGTTCCAAAAGTACCTTTTCGGATTCCTGGAGAGGAAGATGCGGTTTGGGTTGACGTATAGTGCGGCTTGTCAGACATATTGGGTCATATGGGATTTCCCCGTTCTCTCCCCCGATCGAGATACCCTCTGTTTCGCCCAAAAAAGATTGCTTGAACCATGAATAAAAAATTTGGAGCGTGAAATGAAATTAGATCCATTTTTGAGGGGGTAGAAATCAATATTATCAATTATAAAAATTTATGGTTGGCTTGGTTGGACCAATAAAATGAAGTATCCAGGCTCCGTTCAAAAAATACCCAATTGGGTAATATTAATATATGTATGATTACCACTTGTATCATTAGTGATTACTTTATAGGATATGAGCGATCTCAAGCTGCCAATCAATGAAATAATATGATGACTACACCGAATAGTTGTTGTAAGGTTTTTTTTTAAGAAAGGCATGAAATGAATTGAAAAAAGTCGTACCAAAAAAAGCGGTATTGGGATCATTTGTCCTATATGTGCAAATTGAAATCGGGCGGATCTTTACCCGGAGTAGAGCATAAACCTAAAATAATTGAGTAGGCCCATTCAGGAACAAGAAAATTACATCGTAATTTGGGTTGAATTTCGATGAAACAATACATCAATGAGAGGTTAATTCGATTAGTTTAGTTAATTCTTTTCTTTTTTTTTTTTATTTTTAGGGAGAGACGCGCAAAAAATAATCTTTCTTTAAAAATATAGAAGAAAAGCCCCTTCCATTAGGAGGTAGAAAAGTCCTACTATAAAAAAGAAAGAAGGAGGGCTGGAATCAACACATTGATTCTTTTTTTCGCAATTTTTTTGAACCGTATGCATCCAAAGGTGCGTGTACGGTTCCTAAGGGATAAAATTTTGTCCTAATCAACCGACTTCATCGAGAAAGATTACTTTTTTTAGGCCAAGAGGTTGATAGCGAGATCTCAAACCAAATTATTGGACTTATGGTATATCTCAGCCTAGAGGATGAGACCAGGGATCTTTATTTGTTTATAAACTCTCCCGGCGGAGGGGTATTATCCGGAGTAGCCCTTTATGATACTATGCAATTTGTGCCACCAGATGTACATACAATATGCATGGGATTAGCCGCTTCAATGGGATCTTTCCTCCTGGCCGGAGGAGAAATTACCAAACGTATAGCATTCCCTCACGCTTGGCGCCAATGAGTTTTTATTTGAGAGAAAAAAGAAAAGAAGACTATGCCTTCGCGATATGTGATATGAATATTAAGTAATAATAGCATGGCACTTCAAGTTCGATATGAACAAACCATTATTGTTTTTTCATAACATGAGATTATGTATCGGGCGAGTAATATGAGACATAAAGGGATTTCGGATTTGTCTATCCGGGATTCATTTCAGCGTCACAAACTTTTTTGTTTTCACACCAGAAGTCTCTTTCCAATATTTCTGTTATGAAAGAGTACTAAAATGAAAAAAAAAAGATCATTTTTATTTGTTTGATCGGATCAAAAAGAAACTTTTGGATTGCTGAATCACATACGAGATAAATTTTAAATATAGAAAGCAACGGAACCATCATAGTATTTTTGAACTCCTCTGAAAAGAAGGGTGGTAAATGGATCACTTAACAAATTGTGTCTGATGTATGCTATTTCTCTTTTTCCTCGACGGAACGGAAAAGTAAATTCCATTGTGGAGCCGTATGCACAAAAAATGCCTGTACGGTTGTTCAATTAAAATATATTCTAATTTTTTTGTTATTCTTTATCTCTTTCCTTTGTCCAATAATACGAGATCTAGAAACCTTTCATTATGTTATATCATCAGGGTAATGATCCACCAACCTGCTAGTTCTTTTTATGAGGCGCAAACGGGAGAATTTGTCCTAGAAGCGGAAGAACTGCTGAAAATCCGCGAAACCGTCACAAGGGTTTATGTACAAAGAACGGGCAAGCCTTTATGGGTTGTATCCGAAGACATGGAAAGGGATGTTTTTATGTCAGCAACAGAAGCCCAAGCTCATGGAATTATTGATCTTGTAGCGGTCGAAAATGCCGGGGATTTCACGTAAATCTGTGATTTCATTTTAAACCAAACCATAATTTATAATTTGCATGAACCCACATTTCGTGTTTTTTCTACTCTGCTTACCGGGGTAAATTAACTAAATTTATATTTAAATAAATAGATATTATATTAATAATTTATATTAAAATTATATTAATTATTAATATATATAGGGTAAAAAAAATAGAAATAATTCATAATCATCTGGTTAGGATTGATCTAAACCAGCCCATTTTTTATATATGATTTAGCATGCCAACTATTAAACAACTTATTAGAAACACAAGACAGCCAATAAAAAATGTAACAAAATCCCCCGCTCTTCGGGGATGTCCTCAGCGTCGAGGAACATGTACTAGGGTGTATGTGCGACTCGTTCAGATCATGAGCTGGAAAAAAAAGAAAGGAACATTTTTTCCAGTATCAATGACCAGTACCAATGAATAGGATAGAAAAATTCCATTCAATATATAAATTTTGAAAACCTCCATTGTGTATTAAATTTATGGTTTCTATTGGTGCAAATCCAATCACTTCAATGGGAGATGAGAAGCAATTCCCCATTGGTAACAAAAGGTTATCCATTAAGCGGGGGGAAATCCTATTTAAGAATTTAAGAAGCAAAACAATTATGCTCTCACTCTTGCAAGAACGGACGAACATGGTCAGCTACCTAGCGAACCCTTGTAATTAAATACCGTTACTGTATGGGTAGATCTCATTGTGAAAAGACCTATTATTGGATAATTCATGGGTAGAGTCAAAGAATGTGAACTGTACAAGTTACTAATAACATTGATTAAATGAGGGAAGGGACTCCGGTGTATAGAGAGGACCTCACCGTTTAAGAAGCAACCATAGAAACGATGGAACCCACTATTTTTTATCCATTTTCCTTTACTATTTATTGATATTGATACTTTTTACTATACTCAACTTAATTTCAAATTTACTATTTTGTTGCTACCTAGTATCAATAAAATTTCTTATTTCGAGGTTAAACGCCTGGAAAAATCGTGGTTGGGAAGGTCATAGTAGCAAAAGCCATTGGAATTTTTTTTTTATACATCGGAAGAATCCGTTTTGTTATTAATAGACCAGGAAAGGGGAAAAGAATGGCTGAAAGAAAATAAATCAATTAGTTATTCATCAAAGTTTAATTTGATTCAATGACCAGAATTAGACGCGGGTATATAGCTCGGAGACGTAGAACAAAAATTCGTTTATTTGCATCAACTTTTCGAGGGGCTCATTCAAGACTTACTCGAAGTACTATTCAACAGAAAATGAGAGCCTTGGTTTCTGCTCATCGGGATAGGGGCAGGCAAAAGAGAAATTTTCGCCGTTTGTGGATCACTCGGATAAATGCAGCAATTCGTGAGAGTGGGGTATCCCATAGTTATAGTAGATCCATACATAATCTGTACAAGAGGCAGTTGTTACTTAATCGTAAAATACTTGCACAAATAGCCATATCAAATATGAATTGTCTTTACATGATTTCCAATAAGATCATTAAATAAGGAGATTGGAAGGAATACACCACCATAATGATTTAAACAGGGGCTCCCGGAGAATGAGCTCCGGGAAAGTACAGTAGAAATTAATAAATATAGTAAAAATGAATGAACACATTTCAATAACAAAAAGAATAAATCTTTTTGATTTTACGATTTTTTTCTTACAACGTGACAATCCAATATGGATTTATGGATTCTCTAAATTTTCGAACAAAAAAAAATCTGAGTTGGGGTTCGGTTCGGATTGGAATTTTTATTCAATTGCAATTGAGGAATAGGCCTATCTATTTATTTCTAGTTCGAGGACCTGTAGTTCTAGGAGTCGACTCAGTTCTTTCAAATTGTTTCTCATTATTAAGAAAAGGTAACAAAGATAAAATACGAGCTTGTTTTATAGCAATAGTAATTAATCGTTGTTGTTTCAAAGTCAATCTATTCACTCGTCTAGATAATATTTTTCCTTGTTCACTAATAAATCGACTAATTAAACTCATGTTTCTATAATCAATTCGATCCCCCGACCCAATTGGGGGTAAACGCCTACGAAAAGATCGCTTGGATTTAAGAAAAAGTCGCTTGGATTTATCCATGGTTTATTCCTTATCTTTAAAATACTATTTCTTAATTTCTAATTTTGGATCCGCCGAAATAGGATTTGGTTGTTTTATTTTTATAATTTATTTTTATAATTTATATATATATTATTAATATTCTAATATGTAATTTATTCCTGTTCCTTGAAGGGGTAGGGTTACACACGCATTACATACACTTTAGCTATTTCTTTATCTCCCCATGAATCGTATGCTTGTAACAATAGCGGCAAAATTTTCTCAATTCCAATCGACTAGGTGTATTGTGTCGATTCTTTTGAGTAATATATCTGGAAATGCCCCTTGATTCCTTATTAATATCGTTTCGTACACAACTGTTACATTCCAAAATAACTCTTACTCTGACATCCTTACCCTTGGCCATGAGCCTCCTTTTTATTTTGGATTCACTCAACTCTTCCATTTTCGATCCGAAACGAAGAAGAAAAAAGAAGTTGCTGAATCGAAAACCTGTTCTGAAATATTTCCTTTCAATCAATAGATAAATAATAAGTAATACAATGATTTCTAACTATCAATTAGTTCTAATATCGGTCTTTTTTTAATTATCTTGTATCCTTTTTGTTGTCCTCGACCCTTATTTCCTTTCCATTTCTGTTCTCCCTCTTCCCTCCATTAATTCAGCTTGAACCCGAGTTTCATTGCGGGCGAATCTTCTTTGATTCTTTCTCTTTACTTCTCTTTTTTAGTATAAAAAAACGGAGAGTTAAAGAACAAAACAAAGAAAGGGGTTAATCAAAGATAATTTATCGTATCTCTAATCTTCTTCATTCCTAACTAGAATGAAAAAAAGGGAATGTCAACGCATCTGGGAATAAACGATTGATCTCTATTAATAGACCGGCTAAAGAGCCGAACCATAGAGTGCTTAACACGGGTGCCACGGAGAGATATGTTTTTATATCTCGCATTGAAAATCCTCCTTTTTTATTGTAATACATATATGATCAGATATATATGGAGGTAAGGATCACTTGTATTTGTACGCGGAATCCCTAACTAAAATGGGTAGATATAACGTATAACGGCCCGGTAGATGATATTTTCCTTTCTTTACAACAGAAAAAGACGTCCACTTACTTTCTGAACATTACTGATACAAATTGATTTATATGTTGGGTTTAATTTCTAATAATATATAGAATAGAATTCTTTAAATATTAATATTCTAATTATAATATATGTAGTATTATATGAGAATATGTTATATGAGACGAAAAAAAGAAAAGACAAGAGATATTGTATATCAATGGAGGAAATAACGATGTGGAAAACAAGACGAGGATTCTCTACAATGACACTGTAGTCCAATTGAAAGGGATGTAGCGCAGCTTGGTAGCGCGTTTGTTTTGGGTACAAAATGTCACGGGTTCAAATCCTGTCATCCCTATCTATTACTTCTCCTATGTACAGTAATAATTGATCAATTGAGATCAATGAAAATGGGACATACATAAATAATCCTATATGATACTATAATGCATGCAAGATATAGTGGGGTTCAAAAAAAAAATCAAGGGATTTTTTATATTTGATAGGAAAGCGCTCTTAGTTCAGTTCGGTAGAACGTGGGTCTCCAAAACCCGATGTCGTAGGTTCAAATCCTACAGAGCGTGATTCTGTTCTTCTTGTTTCAAATTACAATGAAATAACTTTACTAACTTGAGCAGCAACTCAAATTTGACCTCCTCCTTTCTTTAATTCGCAGGAGGTCAATCAAAAAAAGAGATGTTATTTAAAAAGAGATGTTACTTAATCAAAGGTCCAACTGATCGCCGCGTCTGTATTGCAAATATGCAGTTACGAATAATCCAGCCAAAGTAATAGGAATTAGGCCTAACACGATTCCAAAAAGTAAAACTTCAATCATTTAAATTTTTTTGAAAGGGTAGGTAAAAGGAAGAGGTAATATCTATCCCTAAATATTAATCCAAATCGCCCATGAATCTCAATAACCAAGAATTTTCAATTTACATGGGAAGGAACTATGGACTACCTGGAATCTCACAAAATTTTTTTTTTTATGAATTGTTGATTCAATCAATTTCAAATAAGTCGTATCTTGCTCAGACCAATAAATAGAGCTGAGGTTATAGTTAAAGCCGCCAGTAGAAAACCCAAATAACTAGTTATAGTAGGCATGAAGGAACTAAATGGGATATTTCTATTTATACATATGTTTATGAAACACTTACCTAAGTTTCTATTTTTGAGAAATATCTACAAGATAAGAAAAAGACCAATTGAGAAAATCAGCCTCAATTGAAAGCTTTTGATTTCATTTATCATTCATTTCATTATAGGCGGCACAAACAAAGATAGAGTGGCAGAAGTCAAGTAAAAAAAAATATCCACCGTCTTTCTTTGAATCTACCAATCCCACGATTCCGACTCAACAGATTCATTGAGCAACTCTTGAATAAAGTAATAGTAAATATAAATGAAAGTATATAGTAAAAAAACTTTCTCATGGAACTTCATTTATTTTATAAATGAAACTCTCTTTGAATCACTATGAAATAAAATTTAGAAATCATTTAATTTTTCAATTGTATCGATTCCATTTTTTTTTTTTGGAACGAACGAAGGACCTTATAAATATAAATCCATCTTTTGTACTTTAACTCATTAGATTTATTAGTAGGTTCATTAATTGCACATACATAATATATATATGAGAAGAACAAAAGTATCGTATGATAGCTCGTAAAAATAAAACCTTTATTGAGTTGAGTAACCCTCAGCTCTGATGCAACAATGTCTAATGCAAGA